ACACAAGAAAAGAATTTTATACGTCCCTTTCTTGTGTCGAAGACTAGGAAAACGACTAATCCTTCCTAACAAAATAGGTTCCCCTCATTTATTCTTTCTTTTCTATTTTCCGCTTATTTTATTTTATGTTTAGTATCTAGTCAATTTTTTTCTATTTGAATAGAAAATCAGTGATGCATTATATTCCATTTTAATATGACTGATCACACCACTACAATTTGGAAACAAAGAAAAGGTAAATTGAAAAACTTTTATTTCCAATATACATACCATAATCAGTGCTGTGTACAAGTAATTACTTATAGCTAGTAGAAAAAAGAATATAAACAAGTAAACAAAAGACTTTGCATTCTTTTTTTTTTATTATATATAACCTAATTTCCAACAAGAATTTTGTCCTTTTTCCACGAACTTGATGTTGATAAATTCAAGGACCTAGAAATTCATTTCGGACAATTGCACTTTCTCAAACTGTTTCTTTTTAAGAACCAAAAAGATTTGTGCCAAAATCACAGATGCCAAGAAGAACAAAAGACCTTGAACACGTAATGGATCTTGAAGTACTATTTCTGCATCTCCCTGACCAAATCCCCCCACATTAGGATTACTTGTTAATGGTTGATCAAGTTTGATAGACTCACTCTCTGAAACAAGAAGTTCGGGTCCTGGAGGAATAATATCAACCACTTGACGCCCGTCTGATGGATCCCCTATAGTTATTTCATACCCCCCTTTTTCCTTTCGTAAAATTTTCGTTACTATACCTGCTGCTGTAGCATTATAAACCGTATTATTACTCTTGCTCCCGTCCGGATAAATCTGCCCCCGCCCTCTGTTTCCACCTACATATATGGGATATTTTAAGAAGTGAGCATCTTTCTTAGTTGCAGGGTCGGGAGAAAGAATAGGAAAGGTAATTTCACTATATTTCTGACCCGGAACAGGACCTATCACAATAATATTTTTTTTAGTAGGGCGATAACTCTGAAAAGACAGATTTCCTATCTTTTCTTTCATCTCGGGCGAAATACGATCGGGGGGGGCTAATTCAAACCCTTCAGGTAAAATCAGAACAGCCCCTACATTCAAACCACCCTTTTTCCCATTAGCCAGAACTTGTTTCACTTGGATATCATAAGGAATTCGAACAACTGCCTCAAATACAGTATCAGGAAGTACCGCTTGTGGAACCTCAATATCCACAGGCTTATTAGCTAAATGGCAATTGGCACATACAATACGCCCAGTTGCTTCTCGTGGATTTTCATAACCCTGTTGTGCAAAAATGGGATATGCATTTGAAATGTATGTCCGAGTTATTATGTATATCACGAGGGATACGGAAATAGATCGAGTAATCTGTTCCTTTATCCAAGAAAGGGTAGTTCTAGTTTGCATGGTCCAATCATTGATCCCGAAAATTTCTACAATAAATTAGGTAGGTCGCTAGTCTAGTTCCCTATCCACGATTCCGCTCTTTACTAAACGAATTTCACTGCAATATAGGAAAATCCCCCTAGATTGCTAGAACTAGGAAGTATTATTTTGAATGCGCTTTTCCTATGTTAAACAGTAACAAACATTAGAATTGGATTAAGATTACAGTGGACCGTTTTTCAATCATTCATTGAATGATAAATCACTACAAGTGACGGAGATATACGATTTAAATACCGGAAAATCCAATATTTGAAAATTGTATCTATAATGACTGGAAAAGTGGAAACAAGCCCAGATATAATTTGATCATTATAAGAAAACCCAAAATCTTTGTACACAAAGCTAAGCAGAAATTCCCAACCGTGGGGTGAATGGAATCCGATACATAAATCGGTTAATAAAAGAATAGCAAAAGCTTTGATTGTGTCACTTAAGTTATATAAGAATTCCTGAACCCAAGAGTTAAAAAGAATAAGTTCTTTATTACCCAGAAGAGAATAACCACTTAGAATAACAAAATAGGTTAGATTTGTCGAGAAGTGTAAAATCGTATGAATATGATTCTCATTATGCATCTTGATCAATTGGATTGTTTCTTTTTGTATCCCTATACTCAATTTTTGAGTATGTGTCTCCGAAAATTCCTTTATCATTTCTTCCACCAAGAAAAGTTCCTTTAATTCTATGAATTTTTCTAGAATGCTCTTTTCTTGAATCTGATTCAAAAAAATTTCATATTTCCTAGTATTCCACCAATTTGTAATCCAAGATTCCATACTTTTTTGAAATAAAAGAGAGATCAACCCGGGCAAAAATACTATAAATGCAAGATATATAAGGGGAGTCAATTCTTTCTTTTTTGACATTTTTTTCATTTTTGAATTATTAATGAAGCCACCCTATTCATCGATTCTATGTGATCTACTCTTTCGATCAAGCGTGAGTTCTATTACAAGATATGAATCCCCCCCTTTTTTGTGATTCAGTGTTTAGTTTAGCCCCTGACCCTACAAAGAATACAGAAATAGAATAAGACCGTTTCGAATTTGAATAAAGAAATACTCATTTTTTTTCATATATTTGAATTAGTTAAATTTGAAATAGTTTCCCCCTTCCGATGGATACCCGAACGAGCGAATTCAAATTAGCCAATCCTATTTCAAGACGAAATAAACCCCCTGAGCCCAAGACTAGTTGCAAAAATTATGAAAAACCGTGTGATGATCAAAAAATAATGGCAAAACAAGACCGAATTCCGGTGATTTGTTATTTTTTTTTGGTACTTAATTAAAATGAAGTTTCGCAGATTTACATACTACGTTTTGCGGACAAAGTAGTTTTGTTTTATGGCTGTTCTATAATAATATATGTATGATCCGGTTTGACTACAATGAGTGCTCTTATATTATAAAAAAAGAAAAAAAGAGGATTCACAAGCTTTTTCCTTTTGATGAGAAAACGTTTAGTTAGTTTATTTTTCAAAAAATTTCAATAGGTACGCGCAAGAAATAGGCCAATTCAGCCGCTTTTTGTTCAATTTCGCGTGGAGTCAAATTCTCATCAGTACGAGTCAAGGGAATGTCCCCCTGGCCGCGGATTTCCATATAAAGAACACGGCGGGCATAAATACCCTCTTTAACTTCTATTCTTATGGACTGAATATCTTTCATAAGGAATCGGAGGAAAATACGACGATTCTTTCCAGGAAATCCCCAACGAAAAATACACACTATTCCTCCTTTTCTATCGAATCGATCATAACCACTACCCACATTCCACGCAATTGTGCACCACAAATAGGAACTAATAAAAAGACCCGCGATACCGTAGAAAGACATCACGATCCCTTGTGGAAAAAAAGATATTTGATGATATGGAAATAAAGATATCAAATTCCTACCAAGATAACTGGAAGTTCCAACCAATAAAAATCCTACTGAACCTAAAAAAAGGATACAGGCCCAACCGAAATTACTTATTTTTCGAGACCCTGTTATAAGTTCTATCCATATATGTTCTGATCGCCAACTCATACTAGATCCAGTTGTATTTTATTGGAAGTGAAAGAATAAACAAAATCCATTTTACTTTACTCTTTTTGTTTCCGAAGGAACTCTCATCAACTAGCCTTATTCTAATGTGAATCTTTAGGAGGCTTCGGAAGAAGCCGCACCTTATATAATATTATACTAAATAGATATCTGTATTATGATCTAAATCTAAGTCTTGAAAAAAAAAATCAATGAGATTTCATCCCATCGGATCTAAAAAATCTTGTTTTTTTGAATATGAAGAAATAACGAAGCCATTGCCATTGCCGGAAAAACTAGGCCCACTAAGGGCACAAAAATAGAAGGTAAGTTAAGAGTTGTCATAGAATGGATACCTCGCTTTACTATTTGTACCTGTTATATATTGTTATAATTGTTATATAAGGTATTTAAGAATAGAATAATTCTATTTGGAAGAAATTAGACTCTAAGATAAGTGAATATATATATATAATAATTGAGTATAGAGTAAGTGCAAAGAGGATAGAACTAACTAACTAAATGGGCTTCGCTTTTTTTAGCTTTCTACATAAACTATATGACTGATCCAACAGGGGTTATTAGTAATAATGACGATTCTCGGTAAATTATAGAAGGATGCAAGACTCTAATAGAGACCATTTTTTCTATATACACTATATACATAAGTATAAGGAGAGTATGCAAATTTTTGCCTTCCCCGAAATTCGCGAAAGGCAAAAGTCGCACTTTTGTCTTGTTTGTTGATAGAGACTGGCGTTATGATTACTAATCATCAATATCACTAAAAAAGGATATCGCAAAAAATTAGGAAACTTTGGATTCTCTCTTGATTCGCTCTACAATTGGATCTTATGTCACCAAATAAAACTGAACTTTTCATATTTTCAGTTTCATTCCAATAAACTAATTGAACCTAACATTCTACTTGTTTCTTTTTTTTTTTTTCAAGGGAAAAAAAGCGTGGAGTTGCAATAACTCACTCAAAACACCTTGTAAAGGATTACGTGGTACAATTGGGTCGAATAAACCCTTTTGGAATAAATATTCAGCGGCTTGTGAACCTTCCGGTACTGTCTTATTTAATGTTTGTTCAATTACTCGTTTACCTGCAAATGCAATATAGGCATTGGGTTCAGCAATAATAATATCCCCCAACATACCAAAACTCGCTGTCACCCCACCAGTAGTTGGAGATGTAAGGATTGATACATAGAATAACTTTTTATTTAATTGATAATCATATAAAGCAGAAGAGATTTTAGCCATTTGCATCAAGCTCAAACTCCCTTCTTGCATCCGTGCTCCTCCGGAAGCACACACTAGAATAAGAGGGAGAAAGCTCTTGGTAGCATACTCGATCAAACGGGTGATTTTCTCGCCTACTGCAGATCCCATACTACCCCCCATAAACTGAAAATCCATAACCCCGATTGCTATCGGAATACCGTTTAGTTGACCTGTGCCTGTTTGAACAGCTTCAGTTAATCCTGTCTTTGTTTGATAAGAATCAATACGATCTTTATAGGG